TGGGCATCTTGTTTGGGCTACTGGATTTATGTTCTTAATTTCTTGGCGTGGTTATTGGCAGGAATTGATTGAAACTTTAGCATGGGCTCATGAACGTACACCTTTGGCAAATTTGATTCGATGGAAAGATAAACCAATAGCTCTTTCAATTGTGCAAGCAAGATTGGTTGGATTAGCTCACTTTTCTGTAGGTTATATATTCACTTATGCGGCTTTCTTGATTGCCTCCACATCGGGCAAATTCGGTTAATTATTTATGTATTCTATCCGCAATAATAGATTTTTTTTATTAAAAAAAAATCTAGGTATGCACTCTTATATTTATTTCTACATCTAGGATCCGATTTGTATCATTATCATTGATAATAAGAGGAACTGAAGCATTATGGCAAAGAAAAGTTTGATTTATCGGGAGAAGAAGAGGCAAAAATTGGAACAAAAATATCATTTGATTCGTCGATCCTCAAAAAAGGAAATAAGTCAGATTCCGTCGCTAAGTGAGAAATGGAAAATTCATGGAAAATTACAATCCCCACCGCGTAATAGTGCACCTACACGTCTTCATCGACGTTGCTTTTCGACCGGAAGACCGAGAGCTAACTATCGGGACTTTGGACTATCTGGACACATTCTTCGGGAAATGGTTCATGCATGTTTGTTGCCAGGGGCAACAAGATCAAGCTGGTAAGGATTTAAGTATCTCTTAATTTTTCTATTTTTTTCTATGATCGATGAGGCCCCTTTACCATTCTGTTTAAATAGGCTATTCTATTTGTACAGATATGGAATAGGGGCGCATTCAATTCTTCTTTGTTTATTAGAGTTTAGTCCAAGTCTTTTTGTTTCATCGCGGGGTAGAGCAGTTTGGTAGCTCGCAAGGCTCATAACCTTGAGGTCACGGGTTCAAATCCTGTCTCCGCAACATTTTTTTTTCAACAAATGTAAGTTTGATTCTATTAACTAGTCATTATTCTATTAACTAGTCATTAATTAATATTTGTCTTTTGGGACGCGAGGAAAAAATTACTATATTTCCCGGTCAACTATACCGAATCTTTTATCCTTTTGAATCCATTTATATTTGGGCGGATAGCGGGAATCGAACCCGCGTCTTCTCCTTGGCAAGGAGAAATTTTACCATTCGACTATATCCGCATTTTTTTGCCTTCTTGATAAGAAATTTATGGAAAATATTTGTTCAAAGCTAGACGAGATACACTCTTTGGTTTGGGGTAATTTCATAAAATTCTACCACTAAATCAATTCAATTAACAATTCTATGAATATATATATCAATATATAGATTAATATTATCTATTCATAATAGATTTATTCTATTCTATATATTATATTGATATTATATTGAATTCCCTATTCAAGAATAGATTATTCTCTATTTCCATAAACTATTATATTCTATATTGATACCAGATATCAAATTTTTATTAGTTTTTTTATTTAGTTAGTTATTACTATTTCATACTTATATTTAGTAAATTGATATTTATTAATATTTTATTCATATTTCACTCAAGTTCCAGAAGTTAGACCCCCCCCCCTCTAATTTTTTTGTTTTTTTTATTTGCATTTTATGGACTTATATTGAATTTGAATGGGTAATTAATGGAATGGGAGGGGTCATCTCATTTTTGGATCTGCAACGAATGAATTCAAGAAATCAGAGAATTAAGGATACCTACCAAGAAGACTAATCCAATCCATAAAGATGTACCAGAAAATACAACATTTTTGTTACTCGACCAACCATCAGGAGACGCAAATACGACGGGTACACTAATCAGTAAGATGGATGAAGTAATAATTAATGCAAAAACAGCCAATTGGAAAGCAATAGTCATGTTTTTAATCCTCCAAGCTATTAACGAATATACACCATTTAATCCTCTTATCCACTAAAAAATTTTAATAAATAAAGGGATTTTATCATGAATCCGGTGATTCGAGATGACTTATTTCCAACTTCTTTTTACCACTTTTATTCTATTCGAAAACGAAGTTAAAGATTCTTTTTGACTTCACAAATGGGTATACTGGATCGTGTATCTCATTTATTTATATAGACAGGTTGATAGACCTATAAAGAAAGTCACACTCTATATCTTTCTCTACATAGTGATCGTATTAACTCATAGGGCTATGTTCTATTTGGCGAAAAAAAAATAAAATAGAAATTATCTTTCGGAGAGATGGCCGAGTGGTTGATGGCTCCGGTCTTGAAAACCGGTATAGTTCATAAAAAATAACTATCGAGGGTTCGAATCCCTCTCTCTCCTTTTGTTGGATGAATATATTTTTTTCTTTATTGGCTTTTTTTACTTCTTGGCATCATAAATAAAGGAGAATGGCTCGGCTATACTATCCAGCCGAGCCATAAAAAATTAGATTGAATTGAAAGAAACAAAGAAGACTTTTTAATATGAACCGGTTTTTACTTTCCTATTTTAACTACTACTTTAGTTAAGAGGAGTCATGGAAAGAA